GCTAAGTGCGGAGACGGGAATCGAACCCGTGACCTCAAGGTTATGAGCCTCGTGAGCTACCAAACTGCTCTACTCCGCTCTGTAGGGCCAAAAACTGGTGGACGAAAAAGATTGAATACAAGTCTCTACCATGTCTAGACAAATAGAATAGTCTTTTTATACAGAATGGAGCGGGTAGCGGGAATCGAACCCGCATCGTTAGCTTGGAAGGCTAGGGGTTATAGTCGACGTTGGTTGATTATTTTTAACGTCTCTAATTCAAAACCGAACATGAAATTTTGATTTCATTCGGCTCCTTTATGGCTATTCTCACCACTTAACATCTATGTCAGCTTTTCTGTCTGAATGGAACCAAAGCTCTCCGCTTTCTAGATGATCCCTATAGAGTAGGAGATAGAAATTCTCCTAAATATCTATCTAATCTACTTACTTCGTTCCCTAATTTCATTCAAGAGATCCTGAGGAAAAGAGCTGGGTTTCCACCGAGCTGAAACAATATCCTGATGGTTCTAGTAAACCAAAACTATCGTTTTTTAGCTATTGGGCTTCCATTTCTTTTTTAAATAAAAGAAGATTTAGTTACGATTGGAAATAAACTTTTTTGTATCTTCATCCATAGATCCTTTACTCATATTTATTCAATTGGAATACTTAATCCAATGCAAAATTATGCTTCGCGACTCTGTACTTATAATCAAATCTGTATTTTGCATGCAAATTTAATTAGTCTTTGGATACTAATCGCGAGAATGTATATTCTTCCTCAATATGCTATTGAGAGGAAAAGGATTAAACCCTTTATAAGAACTAAAGTTTTCATCGGAATATGAATATAAAAAACTTAAGGATGTCTTAAGTATATCATTTCAAATTCAGTTATTAATAGAACGAATCACACTTTTACCACTAAACTATACCCGCTACATGTAGATTATGATACCAACGCTACCCTTTGTCAAGGGTAGCCATTCGAGGAATTCCACCTACGGAGAAAAGTGAGCAGTTGCTACTTCAATCGCGGGCCTTTACTTTAGGATTTAGATGGCCTCCCTCTAGTCTGTAAAAGAAATCTCTTATTAACATCCCACTAGGGTATGAACCAAATGTATGCATTTCGATTAGGATCGTATTCTTCGTATTCTATAGTTTGATTATTCCTACAATATACACTAAGAGATATAGGAGACAGTACAGTCCCCATCAATCCCTTTCTTTCTTTTTTGGTAGAATAATTTTTATACTCTGCAGTATAAATTCGACTGCTCACTTTTTAGAATAAAATTGTTGATAAAACTCCAATAACAGACAGATAAGAAGTATACCGCTGAAAATTAATACCCAGCCATATGGGTATATGCAGAGTGCAAATTCCTTTATACCCCCATTAGAATTAGGGGAAATAAAACATAAATGGAGAAATTTCTCATCATAAGATCAGCCAATAGAAAAAAAAGTCCCTAATTCTGCAGAACATTCTGAGCACGGGAAAATTGCCCCTTTGGCCTTTTTGAACCTCACCGCGAATAAACTTCTATATCTCAATATAGAAAATAAAATCTCTAGTAAAATCTCTAGATATATATCTATATATACATATATTATGTAAATTAATATATACATATATTATGTACATTATGCAGTAGACCTATAATGGGAAATGAAAGTGGCTAATTTTTGAATAAAAAGCCCTTTTAACTCAGTGGTAGAGTAATGCCATGGTAAGGCATAAGTCATCGGTTCAAATCCGATAAAGGGCTTTTCCACTAGTGGTATAGTAATGTCACGGCAAGACAAAAGTCATCGGTTCAAATCCGATAGAGTACTTTTCTACTAAATTCATTCACTTTTTTCTTTTTTTTCTTGAATTTTATGATTTCATTTAGTGGTAGATGCCCACTTTTTTGGCCTGAATACTAAACGAAGCACAGAGTTTAAATTGCAAAAAAGAAATGAAATTGGACTCTTTTTCCTGTTAGAGCAATCAAATCAATATCTGTACTGAACTAATCTAGAATCCTTTTTATTAATCTATTCTTATTCTATACCCTTTAAAATGAATTCCCCTAAAAAGGACGGGATTATCCGTGAATTAACCTAACCATCAACTAAAAAAAAAATCCTATGAAAGCATAACAGAAAAGTAGGAAAGACTCTTTGCTTTGATCTATTTATACTCTTCGAGTATATTGACAATTCCAAAAAACTGCTCATACTATCATTATAGTATAATAACGAGTGGTTCCATATAGCACTATCGTCTAGTGATGCCCCCATCGTCTAGTGGTTCAGGACATCTCTCTTTCAAGGAGGCAGCGGGGATTCGACTTCCCCTGGGGGTAGGGAGTATTATAAAAAGAGGTTAATCTATAGATTATCAAAAACCCTAGAATAAATTCTTCCTGGGTCGATGCCCGAGCGGTTAATGGGGACGGACTGTAAATTCGTTGACGATATGTCTACGCTGGTTCAAATCCAGCTCGGCCCAAAAATCTAGGGCTTCGTGAATATGAACTAAATCCACTTTTTTCTTCCATAAAAAAAATATCTGATCCATAGAAATAAAGGATAAAGAAAAAAGAAAGGGAAAATATATTTCTAAGCCATATCTCTATGATTCTTTTCTTAACATTCTTTTCTTAACAAAGAAAAGAGTTTTTCTTATTGAAAGGTGGATTATCATTTATTTTTAGGGATAAAAAATCGCGACATACTAGTTATGCCACTCTCACTATACCCACATAGGATATGTGGGTATGTAGTATATAATTTATCTATTTCTTAGAGTACGACAGACGAATCTTCTTAATGGTTCTATTTAAGAATAGGTATGCCATACACCCCGCAGGGATTGTAGTTCAATTGGTTAGAGCACCGCCCTGTCAAGGCGGAAGCTGCGGGTTCGAGCCCCGTCAGTCCCGAACTAGGGTTCAATGAATGGAAAAATTCATCTTTCCCTTTTTCATTAAAAATTGCCCTGAAAAAAAGGGGCAGAAGGCAATATCAAATATCTACGGGGAACCCTTATTGATAAGGAAAGACGTACATATCATACGTGGATTAGTATAATTTAGGATATTACTCTATTTTTATGGTATGATGATACCATCCTCATCTTAACTTCCTATTCGACTCTTATGGAATAGAGTTCCGTTAAAATACCGGAATCCATACACAAATTGTATTCATTTATTGTTAGAGAATGAATATAATTAGTTACTTTTTTGAGGGTTATTATAAACTACACCACTTCCATTTTGTAGTTCCAACTTTGTTTGTGTATATTCAATGAATTCTTGGAAAGAATCTACCTCATTCTCAGGCCATTTGCCGACCCTTTTTTTTATGAATCCGCTCTCATCTTTAGACTCCAAAAAGCAGATATTGATAGTAACCTAAAAAAAACTAAGCAAACGCTCTTTTTCCTAAATTAAAATAAAATATTGGATCTTTTTTTTTTTTATTTAAGATCCTCTTTTCTCCATCTCATTTCTACTTCTACTGCTTTTTTGGATCTCTATGTAACCCATAGAAAGTCGGTCATATAATACATACATACATAATTGTATGTATAACTATAAGAAAAAGGAAGGGAAATTGGATAAGAAAGATTCTTGACTATACATATATATAGAAAAGCAAAAGTAGAAAAGGATGAAAAATAGAGGGGTTCAGAATCCAATCAAAAAATCTATTTTGGTCTTAGTATGGATAAGGGATCTTCCTATGTTATATTATTCCACTATCAACCATGAATTGATTTGATAGATCCTATATTCATAATATTGAATTGATTTAGTATTATCAGAATGCAAGTCCTCCCCTTGAATTTACAGGATACCCCCTTTTCCTCTCCATGGGATTACATCCCGAGTTATTGTGAAAAAAATAAAATAAAGAGGTTATGGAAGTAAATATTCTCGCATTTATTGCTACTGCATTGTTCATTCTAGTTCCTACTGCCTTTTTACTGATTATTTATGTAAAAACTGCCAGCCAAAATGATTAATTGGAATTCCAATTAATCATTGAAGAAATGAAAAAGGGATTAAACAAAAAAAATCCAAGTCTTAAATGAAAGGATCTGGTTGGAATCATAAAGTGTGGTAGAAAGAACTACATATAGTTTTTTCTACGACACTTTAGATTCTTTCTATTATATTATCTTGAATCTACATAGAATAGATTAGTAGATTGAAATAGTAATCTAATTCAACTTCTTTTTTCACTGCATCCACTTAATTTCAAGCAAGTCAAAATAAAAAAAATCGAAGACAATTCTTCATTGAAAGAATCCATGGAGAGGGAGAAAAATAATACGAGAATAGACTATAGTAAAAAAAAAGTAAATAAAAGGAAAAAACCTGCGAATCTTTCATACTTAAAAATGACGCGAGATGCTTCACGCGAGATCCTTCAAAAAAAAAAAAGAACAAAAAAAATTTCTAAGAATAAGAAAAGAGTCTAAATGGAAAATGTGCGATATCTTAGGAATAGCTTCGTGTAAGAAAGTCTAATTTTCTTATGTAAAGAGCTTTATTTTTACTCGTCACTTCTAGTCGAAATTCTTAATTACTATAATCGTTCTTTCTATTCTATTTCTTTCTATTTTTCTATTCTATTTCTTTCTATTATAGTAGAATGAAACATAGTAGAATAGAACGACTGACTCTTTCTTATTCTTAAAAGAGTTTTTTACAAGAGTGAAACAAAGCTAAAGAAAGAGAGAAAAAATAAAGTTTGACAAAATGATTAATGCAAAACGATCAATTAAAGAAAAGAGTTGATACTACAATTGGACTACTCAATCAATTAGTAGTATCCCTAGAGTCCACTTCTCCCCCATACTACTAGCGAAAGAGAAAATGTAAAGACTACCATTAAAGCAGCCCAAGCGAGACTTACTATATCCATGTAAATTATGTCTCCTATTTATATGAAGGAATTATTCTACTATTGATCAATAATCATAGTGGAATTAAGGGCACAGAGTCAAAATTCTACCCTAAGACTATAGATGAATCAGTTAAAGGAATTTACTCCTAACAAATTTTTATATTATTTTTGGTTAGGATAGATAAATATTTATTGGATACCTACCTTACCCATACCTTACCCATGTTTATTTTTGAGCTAAACCCTACTGCCCCACTTTCTATCTTTCTATGAAAGAGTGAGGAGACCTTATCCACAACTCTGAAATTGATTTTTGATCAGCCTATTTACTCTAATTCTCGACAGAACTTGATATTTCTTCGCAAAGTCCCTTCTTCAATCTTAGATTTTAAAAAGAAAGCCCTTTAGGGCCCTTTGGTGGATACGAAGGTTTCTGACACCTTAGCCTCATAGTTTTAAATTCCCGAATCGAATCAAATTAATAAAAGAATAAGGAAAGGCTACCTCATCTCTGTTAGTAGCTAACGGGCCACTGCCGCCAAAACAAACCCTAGTTTGAGGATAGAACTATGGTATGGATTCCAAAAATCCAGTATCGCCAGACCTAGTTACTCTCTTGCCCCAACTTATGTGGTAAGTATTTGATTGATCAGGCGGCACCCAGATTTGAACTGGGGATAAAGGATTTGCAGTCCCCTGCCTTACCACTTGGCCATGCCGCCAAAAAATCCGATCTAAAATCGAGAAGTATTCATCCATATTTTCTTACTAAAACCCCTTTGCTTTTATCTTGAATGTAATTCTACTTACTTTTTCCAATCGTTTTCAAAAAATCTATTTCTGCTTTTTTGCATCCTGTTTTGCTTATTTTCCTCGATGGATTCTATGTTAAACATTGCTTAGAAAACTTCCCTTTTCTTTCTATTCTATTGAGATGAAAAAGGAGCAAAAATGGATTTCCATGCAAAATTCAGAACAAATTGGAACCATTAACTAGAACTAGAATTTTTTTTTTTTGAATTGCAGTAGTAAACGACTCTTAAATCGGTATTCTCTCCTCCCATTCCTTTTAATGGCATAATAAAATAGAATAAAAGTTTCCCGAATTGTATATAGGTAAACTCCTGGTCCGAACAGCATTATTATCTATGGATCCCCCTTATGTACATATCCCTATGGGGAATCATGCTTTTATTTTTCATTGCATTAAATATTAGGTGGATAACTAGATTAGCAAGTACTTAAAAAAAAGTAAGTACTTTATTTTAGGATTCTACACCGAAATCCTTTCTTTTTCAGCAATTCTACTGCTACAAATACTAGAAAACAAAAAAGAACCTTCAAATTCTTTTTGAAAATAAAACTAAGCGTACTATTATAAATTCTAAATCGAACTAAAGTCAAACTTTCTAGTCCTTATAAATTTTAAGGCTTTATTTCTTTCATAGAAAGGAGCTAAAACGAGAAATCTTTCCTATCCAATCTGATTAGAATATCATAAACTTAAAGTTTAAGTGGCAGAATTTTTTCTAGGAGTTTTTTATCAATTCATTTTAATTCCATTTCTACCCCTGAAAAATTGGAACTTTCGTCAAAATTATCTCTATTCATATGTATGAAATACATATATGAAATACGTATGTGGAGTTCCCTATACGTATGTGGAGTTCCCTAGAATTTCATGTGATTCAGTAAACAGAATATAGATTCCATGATTGCTAGATTGATCCGTAGGGATTGATAAAGAGTGAGCTGATAATGGAATTTTTTTTTCGATAAATAGGAAACTTAAGATTAAAATGCTCCGGAATGGGAATGAGGGAATGTCCACAATACCCGGATTTAGTCAGATCCAATTCGAGGGATTTTGTAGGTTCATTAATCAAGGCTTGGCAGAAGAACTTGAGAAGTTTCCAACAATTAAAGATCCAGATCACGAAATTGCATTTCAATTATTTGCGAAAGGATATCAATTGCTAGAACCCTCGATAAAAGAAAGGGATGCTGTGTATGAATCACTCACTTATTCTTCTGAATTATATGTATCTGCGAGATTAATTTTTGGTTTCGATGTGCAAAAGCAAACCATTTCTATTGGAAACATTCCTATAATGAATTCTTTAGGAACCTTTATAATAAATGGAATATATCGAATTGTGATCAATCAAATATTGCTAAGTCCTGGTATTTACTACCGCTCGGAATTAGACCATAAGGGAATTTCTATATACACCGGGACTATAATATCAGATTGGGGAGGAAGATCGGAATTAGCAATTGATAAAAAAGAAAGGATATGGGCTCGCGTGAGTAGAAAACAAAAGATATCTATTTTAGTTCTATCATCAGCTATGGGTTCGAATCTAAGAGAAATTTTAGATAATGTTTCCTACCCCGAAATTTTCTTGTCTTTCCCGAATGCTAAGGAGAAAAAGAGGATTGAGTCAAAAGAAAAAGCTATTTTGGAGTTTTATCAACAATTTGCTTGTGTAGGCGGGGACCTGGTATTTTCGGAGTCCTTATGTGAGGAATTACAAAAGAAATTTTTTCAACAAAAATGTGAATTAGGAAGAGTTGGTCGACGAAATATGAATCGGAGACTGAATCTTGATATACCTCAGAACAATACATTCTTGTTACCACGAGATGTATTGGCCGCTACGGATCATTTGATTGGAATGAAATTTGGAACGGGTATACTTGACGATGACGATATGAATCACTTGAAAAATAAACGTATTCGTTCGGTTGCGGATCTGTTACAAGATCAATTCGGACTGGCTCTTGGCCGTTTACAACATGCAATTCAAAAAACTATCCGTAGAGTATTCATACGTCAATCGAAACCGACTCCACAAACTTTAGTAACTCCAACTTCAACTTCAATTTTATTAATAACTACTTATGAAACCTTTTTTGGCACATACCCCTTATCTCAAGTTTTTGACCAAACCAATCCATTGACACAAACGGTTCATGGGCGAAAAGTGAGTTGTTTGGGTCCTGGAGGATTGACGGGGAGAACTGCAAGTTTTCGGAGCCGAGATATTCATCCGAGTCACTATGGGCGTATTTGTCCAATTGACACGTCCGAAGGAATCAATGTTGGACTTACTGGATCTTTAGCTATTCATGCGAGAATTGATCACTGGTGGGGATCTATAGAGAGTCCGTTTTATGAAATATCTGAGAAAGCAAAAGAAAAAAAAGAGAGACAGGTGGTTTATTTATCACCAAATAGAGATGAATATTATATGATAGCAGCAGGAAATTCTTTGTCCTTGAATCAAGGTATTCAGGAAGAACAGGTTGTTCCAGCGAGATACCGTCAAGAATTTCTTACTATTGCATGGGAACAGATTCATGTTAGAAGTATTTTTCCTTTCCAATATTTTTCTATTGGAGGCTCTCTCATTCCTTTTATTGAGCATAATGATGCGAATCGGGCTTTAATGAGTTCTAATATGCAGCGCCAAGCAGTTCCACTTTCTCGGTCCGAGAAGTGCATTGTTGGAACTGGATTGGAACGCCAAACAGCTCTAGATTCGAGGGTTTCTATTATAGCCGAATGCGAGGGAAAGATCATTTCTAGTGATAGTCACAAGATCCTTTTATCAAGTAGTGGGAAGACTATAAGTATTCCTTTAGTTGCTCATCAGCGCTCTAACAAAAATACTTGTATGCACCAAAAACCTCGGGTTCCGGAGGGTAAATCCATTAAAAAAGGGCAAATTTTAGCGGAGGGAGCAGCTACAGTTGGTGGGGAACTCGCTTTAGGAAAAAACGTTTTAGTAGCTTATATGCCGTGGGAGGGTTACAATTTTGAAGACGCAGTACTAATTAGCGAACGTTTGGTATATGAGGATATTTATACTTCTTTTCACATCCGAAAATATGAAATTCAGACGGATACGACAAGCCAAGGCTCCGCTGAAAAAATTACTAAAGAAATACCACATCTAGAAGAACATTTACTCCGCAATTTGGACAGAAATGGAGTTGTGAGGTTGGGATCCTGGGTAGAAACTGGCGATATTTTAGTAGGTAAATTAACGCCTCAGATAGCTAGCGAATCCTCGTATATCGCGGAAGCTGGATTATTACGGGCCATTTTTGGTCTTGAGGTATCCACTTCAAAAGAAACTTCTCTCAAACTACCTATAGGTGGAAGAGGGCGCATTATCGATGTGAAATGGATCCAGAGGGATCCCCTCGACATAATGGTTCGTGTATATATTTTACAGAAACGTGAAATCAAAGTTGGGGATAAAGTAGCAGGAAGACACGGGAATAAGGGGATCATTTCCAAAATTTTGCCTAGGCAAGATATGCCCTATTTGCAAGATGGAACACCTGTTGATATGGTCTTCAATCCCCTAGGAGTACCCTCACGAATGAATGTGGGACAAATATTTGAAAGCTCGCTTGGATTAGCAGGGGATCTGCTAAAGAAACATTATAGAATAGCACCCTTTGATGAGAGATATGAGCAAGAGGCTTCAAGAAAACTTGTGTTTTCGGAACTATATGAAGCCAGTAAACAAACAAAAAATCCATGGGTATTTGAACCCGAATACCCGGGAAAAAGCAGAATATTTGATGGAAGAACAGGAGACCCCTTTGAACAACCTGTTCTAATAGGAAAGTCCTATATTTTAAAATTAATTCATCAAGTTGATGAGAAAATCCATGGACGTTCTACCGGGCCCTACTCACTTGTTACCCAACAACCTGTTAGAGGGAGAGCCAAGCAAGGGGGACAACGAGTAGGAGAAATGGAAGTTTGGGCTTTAGAAGGATTTGGTGTTGCTCATATTTTACAAGAGATACTTACTTATAAATCTGATCATCTTATAGCTCGCCAAGAAATACTTAATGCTACGATCTGGGGAAAAAGAGTGGCTAATCACGAGGATCCTCCAGAATCTTTTCGAGTGCTCGTTCGAGAACTACGATCTTTGGCTCTAGAACTGAACCATTTCCTTGTATCTGAGAAGAACTTTCAGATTAATAGGGAGGATGTTTGATCGGAATAAATATAAATTCTTTTCTTATTTCTATTTTATGATTGACCAATATAAACATAAACAACTTCAAATTGGACTCGTTTCCCCTCAACAAATAAAGGCTTGGGCTAACAAAATCCTACCTAATGGGGAAGTCGTTGGCGAAGTCACAAGGCCCTCCACTTTTCATTATAAAACCGATAAACCAGAAAAAGATGGATTGTTTTGCGAAAGAATCTTTGGGCCCATAAAAAGCGGAATTTGTGCTTGCGGAAATTCTCGAGCGAGCGTAGCTGAAAACGAAGACGAAAGATTTTGTCAAAAATGCGGGGTAGAATTTGTTGATTCTCGGATACGAAGATATCAAATGGGATACATCAAACTGGCATGTCCAGTAACTCATGTGTGGTATTTGAAAGGTCTTCCTAGTTATATCGCGAATCTTTTAGATAAACCCCTTAAGAAATTGGAGGGCCTAGTATACGGCGATTTCTCTTTTGCTAGGCCCAGCACTAAAAAACCTACTTTCTTACGATTACGAGGTTTATTCGAAGATGAAATTTCATCCTGTAACCACAACATTTCTCCCTTTTTTTCTACTCCTGGCTTTGCAACATTTCGAAATCGGGAAATTGCGACAGGAGCAGGTGCTATTAGAGAACAATTAGCGGATTTGGATTTGCGAATTATTATAGAGAATTCCTTGGTTGAATGGAAGGAATTAGAAGACGAGGGGTATAGTGGAGATGAATGGGAAGATAGAAAAAGACGAATAAGAAAAGTTTTTTTAATTAGACGAATGCAATTGGCGAAACATTTTATTCAAACAAATGTAGAACCAGAATGGATGGTTTTGTGCTTATTACCGGTTCTTCCTCCCGAATTGAGACCCATTGTTTATAGGTCTGGGGATAAAGTAGTTACTTCGGATATTAATGAACTTTATAAGAGAGTTATCCGTCGGAACAACAACCTTTCCTATCTATTAAAAAGAAGTGAATTAGCGCCAGCAGATTTAGTAATGTGCCAGGAAAAATTGGTACAAGAAGCCGTGGATACACTTCTTGATAGTGGGTCCCGCGGGCAACCGACGAGGGATGGTCACAATAAAGTATACAAGTCACTTTCAGATGTAATTGAGGGCAAAGAGGGGAGGTTTCGTGAGACTCTGCTTGGGAAACGGGTCGATTACTCGGGGCGTTCTGTCATTGTTGTGGGTCCTTCGCTTTCATTACATCAATGTGGATTACCTCTAGAGATAGCAATAAAGCTTTTTCAGCTATTTGTAATTCGAGATTTAATCACGAAACGTGCTACTTCTAATGTCAGGATTGCTAAAAGGAAAATTTGGGAAAAGGAACCCATTGTATGGGAAATACTTCAAGAAGTTATGCGGGGGCATCCTGTACTGTTGAACAGAGCACCTACTCTGCATAGATTAGGCATACAGGCCTTCCAACCCACTTTAGTAGAGGGGCGTACTATTTGTTTACATCCATTAGTGTGTAAGGGTTTCAATGCGGACTTTGACGGGGATCAAATGGCTGTTCATCTACCTTTATCCTTGGAAGCTCAAGCGGAAGCCCGTTTACTTATGTTTTCTCATATGAATCTCCTGTCTCCCGCTATTGGAGATCCTATTTGCGTGCCAACCCAAGACATGCTTATCGGACTTTATGTATTAACGATTGGAAACCGTCGAGGTATTTGTGCAAATAGATATAATAGTTGCGGAAACTATCCAAATAAAAAAGTCAACTACAATAATAATAATTATAAGTATACGAAAGATAAAGAACCCCATTTTTCTAGTTCCTATGATGCACTGGGAGCTTATAGACAGAAACGAATCGGTTTAAACAGTCCATTGTGGCTCCGATGGAAACTAGATCAACGCGTCATTGGGTCAAGAGAAGTTCCGATTGAAGTTCAATATGAATCTTTTGGGACTTATCATGAGATTTATGCCCACTATCTAATAGTCGGAAATAGAAAAAAAGAAACCCGTTCTATATACATTCGAACCACTCTTGGTCATATTTCTTTTTATAGAGAAATAGAGGAAGCCATACAAGGATTTAGTCGGGCCTATTCATACACTATCTAAACAAGGAAGTTAGATTCGGCGATGCCCCTTTCGGGGGGCATTCCGATTTCGCTAGTACCATCTTTTTTGCCGCGCAAATTAAGATTGAGATTGAGGAAAGGGAGTAAATTAAGTTTTCGAATCACTGACTCAGGCCTATTGTCGAATCCTACTCAGCAATTGTCGAATCCTACTCAGCCAAAAAAGGGGGTACTTATGTATGGCGGAACGGGCCAACCTGGTCTTTCATAATAAAGAGATAGACGGAACTGCTATGAAACGACTTATTAGCAGATTAATAGATCATTTCGGAATGGGATATACATCCCATATACTGGATCAAATAAAGGCTCTGGGCTTCCATCAAGCCACTACTACATCAATTTCTTTAGGAATCGAGGATCTTTTAACAATACCCTCTAAAGGATGGTTAGTCCAAGACGCGGAACAACAGAGTTTTCTTTTGGAGAAACACTATTATTATGGGGCTGTACACGCAGTAGAAAAATTACGCCAATCCGTTGAAATATGGTATGCTACAAGTGAATATTTGAAACAAGAAATGAATTCGAATTTTCGGATAACGGATCCATCTAATCCAGTCTATCTAATGTCTTTTTCAGGAGCCAGAGGAAATGCATCTCAGGTACACCAATTAGTAGGGATGAGAGGGTTAATGGCGGATCCTCAAGGACAAATGATTGATTTACCTATTCAAAGCAATTTACGCGAGGGACTTTCTTTGACAGAATATATAATTTCCTGCTACGGAGCCCGCAAAGGGGTTGTAGATACTGCTGTACGAACAGCGGATGCTGGATATCTTACACGCAGACTTGTTGAAGTAGTTCAACATATTATTGTGCGTAGAAGAGATTGTGGTACTATCCGAGGTATTTCTGTGAGTCCTCAAAATGGGATGACAGAAAAACTTTTTGTCCAAACACTAATTGGTCGTGTATTAGCAGACGATATATATATTGGTTCACGATGCATTGCTGCTCGAAATCAAGATATTGGAATTGGATTAGTCAATCGATTCATAACTGCCTTTCGAGCACAACCGTTTCGAGCACAACCAATATATATTAGAACCCCTTTTACTTGTCGGAGCACATCTTGGATTTGTCAATTATGTTATGGGCGGAGTCCCACTCATGGTGATCTGGTCGAATTGGGGGAAGCTGTAGGTATTATTGCGGGTCAATCAATCGGGGAGCCAGGGACTCAACTAACATTAAGAACTTTTCATACTGGTGGAGTATTCACAGGGGGTACTGCCGACCTTGTACGATCCCCCTCGAATGGAAAAATCCAATTCAATGAGAATTTGGTTCACCCCACACGTACCCGTCATGGGCAGCCTGCTTTTCTATGCTATATAGACTTGCGTGTAACTATTCAGAGTCAGGATATTCTACATAGTGTGAATATTCCGTTAAAAAGCTTGATTCTAGTACAAAATGACCAATATGTAGAATCCGAACAAGTAATTGCGGAGATTCGTGCCGGAACGTCCACTTTGCATTTTAAAGAAAAGGTACAAAAGCATATTTATTCCGAATCAGACGGGGAAATGCACTGGAGTACTGATGTTTACCATGCGCCCGAATATCAATATGGTAATCTTCGTCGATTACCAAAAACAAGCCATTTATGGATATTGTCAGTAAGTATGTGCAGATCCAGTATAGCATCCTTTTCGCTGCACAAGGATCAAGATCAAATGAATACGTATTCTTTTTCTCTTGACGGAAGATATATCTTTGACCTCTCAATGGCTAATGATCATGTAAGCCATAGACTGTTGGATACTTTTGGTAAAAAAGATAAGGAAATTCTTGATTATTTAACGCCAGATCGAATCGTGTCCAACAATCATTGGAATTTTGTCTATCCTTCTATTCTTCAAGATAATTCGGATTTGGTGGCAAAAAAACGAAGAAATAGGTTCGTCATTCCATTACAATATCATCAAGAACAAGAAAAAGAGCTAATATCCTGTTTGGGGATTGCGATTGAAATCCCCTTTATGGGTGTTTTACGTAGAAATACTATTTTTGCTTATTTTGACGATCCACGATACAGAAAAGATAAAAGGGGTTCAGGAATTGTTAAATTTAGATATAGGACCCTAGAGGAAGAATATAGGACCCTAGGGGAAGGGTATAGGACTCTAGAGGAAGACTCAGAGGACAAATATGAGAGCCTAGAGAATGAATATAAATATAGGACCCGAGAGGACGAATATGAAACCCTAGAAGACGAATATAGCACTCTAGAGGACGAATATGAAACCCTAGAAGATCAATATGGGATCCTAGAGGCCGAATATAGGACTCTGGAGAAAGATTCAGAAGAAGAATCTGGGAACCCAGAAAACGAATATAAAAGTCGAGAGGACGAATATGGAACTCTAGAGGAAGACTCAGAAGAAGAATATGGGAGCCGTGAAGATGGCTCAGAGAACGAATACGGGGCTTTAGAAGAAGACTCAGAGGAAGACTCAGAGGACGAATATGGGAGCCCAGAGGAAGATTCTATCTTAAAAAAAGAGGGTTTTATTGAGCATCGAGGAACAAAAGAATTTAGTCTAAAATACCAAAAAGAAGTAGATCGGTTTTTTTTCATTCTTCAAGAACTGCATATCTTGCCAAGATCCTCATCGCTAAAGGTACTTGACAATAGTATTATTGGAGTGGATACACAACTCACAAAAAATACAAGAAGTCGACTAGGTGGATTGGTCCGAGTGAAGAGAAAAAAAAGCCATACGGAACTAAAAATCTTTTCCGGAGATATTCATTTTCCTGAAGAGGCGGATAAGATATCCGGCGCCAGTTTGATACCACCAGAAAGAGAAAAAAAAGATTATAAGGACTCAAAAAAAAGAAAATATTGGGTTTATGTTCAACGGAAAAAAATTATCAAAAGCAAGGAAAAGTATTTTGTTTCGGTTCGACCTGCAACCGCATATGAAATGGACGAAGGGAGAAATTTAGCAAGACTTTTCCCGCAAGATCTCCTGCAAGAAGAGGATAATCTCCAACTTCGACTTGTCAATTTTATTTCTCATGAAAATAGCAAGTTAACTCAAAGAATTTATCACACGAATAGTCAATTCGTTCGAACTTGCTTGGTAGTGAATTGGGAACAAGAAGAAAAAGAGGGGGCTCGTGCTTCCCTTGTTGAGTTAAGAACAAATGATCTGATTCGCGATTTCCTAAGCATTGAGTTAGTCAAGTCCACTATTTCATATACAAGAAGAAGGTATGATAGGACAAGTGCAGGACCGATTCCCAATAATAGGTTAGATCGCAACAATACCAATTCCTTTTATTCCAAGGCGAAGATTAAACCACTTAGCCAACATCAAGAAGCTATTGGCACCTTGTTGAATCGAAATAAAGACTACCCATCTTTGATGATTTTGTCGGCATCCAACTGTTCTCGAATTGGTTTATTCAAGAATTCAAAATATCCCAATGCGGTAAAAGAATCGAATCCTAGAATTCCTATTCGAGATATTTTTGGGCTCTTAGGGGCTATTGTACCTAATATATCGAATTTTTCTTCATCTTACTATTTATTAACGCATAATCAGATCTTGTTAAAAAAATACTTGTTCCTTGACAATTTGAAACAAACCTTCCAAGTACTTCAAGGGCTTAAATACTCTTTAATAGATGAAAATAAAAGGATTTCGAATTTCGACAGTAACATCATGTTGAATCCACTCCATTTGAATTGGCACTTTCTCAATCATGACTCATGGGAGGAGACATTGGCAATAATTCAGCTTGGACAATTTATTTGCGAAAATGTATGTCTATTTAAATCGCACATAAAAAAATCTGGTCAAATTTACATTGTTAATATGGACTCCTTTGTTATAAGAGCAGCTAAGCCTTATTTGGCCACTATAGGAGCAACTGTTCATGGTCATTATGGAAAAACCCTTTACAAAGGAGATAGGTTAGTTACCTTTATATATGAAAAATCGAGATCTAGTGATATAACGCAAGGTCTTCCAAAAGTAGAACAAATATTCGAAGCACGTTCAATTGATTCACTATCGCCGAATCTCGAAAGGAGAATTGAGGATTGGAATGAGCGTATACCAAGAATTCTTGGGGTTCCCTGGGGATTCTTGATTGGAGCTGAGCTAACCATCGCCCAAAGTCGTATCTCTTTGGTTAATAAGATCCAAAAGGTTTATCGATCCCAAGGGGTACAGATCCATAATAGACATATAGAGATTATTATACGCCAAGTAACATCAAAAGTACGGGTTTCCGAAGATGGAATGTCTAATGTTTTTTTACCCGGGGAATTAATAGGACTATTGCGAGCGGAACGAGCAGGGCGTGCTTTGGATGAATCGATCTATTATCGGGCAATCTTATTGGGAATAACAAGGGCTTCCCTGAATACCCAAAGTTTCATATCTGAAGCAAGTTTTCAAGAAACTGCTCGAGTTTTAGCAAAAGCTGCCCTACGAGGTCGTATTGATTGGTTGAAAGGCCTGAAAGAAAACGTAGTTCTGGGGGGAATTATACCTGTTGGTACCGGATTCCAAAAATTTGTGCATCGTTCCTCACAAGACAAGAACCTTTATTTCGAAATTCAAAAAAAAAATCTATTCACGTCGGAAATGAGAGATATGTTGTTTCTCCATACAGAATTAGTTTCTTCTGATTCTAACGTAACAAACAATTTCTATGAAACATCAGAACCCCCATTTACTCCCATTTATACGATTTAAGGATACATAAAGCAGATTTTTTTTTAGTTTAATTTAAACTAGATTTTTGACCTTAGAATGCTAACAGGTCTGATTTTCTATTTTGTATTTTCCTATTTTACTAAATAAAAGATAAAAGAAGTCAGTTAATTCATTAAGGCTATGTTTATATCATGTATCAATGGCCAATTCTGAGTAGAAGGTTCCATCGGAACAATTATTATTTATTTCAAGATATTTCGGCTCTTTCTTAATCTTCAAAAAGAAAAAAATTCCGTAATGGTAAGACGAAAAAAAGAAAAAAAAAAAAGGAAGTGTGGAAAAAATGACAAGAAGATATTGGAACATCAATTTGAAAGAGATGATAGAAGCAGGAGTTCATTTTGGTCATGGTATTAAGAAATGGAATCCTAAAATGGCCCCTTACATCTCGGCAAAGCGTAAAGGTACTCATATTACAAATCTCGCTAGAACGGCTCGTTTTTTATCAGAAGCTTGTGATTTAGTTTTTGATGCAGCAAGTCAGGGAAAAAGCTTCTTAATTGTTGGTACCAAAAAAAGAACAGCGGATTTAGTAGCATCAGCTGGAATAAGGTCTCGTTGTCATTATGTTAATAAAAAGTGGTTCAGTGGTATGTTAACGAATTGGTCGATTACCAAAACTAGACTTTCTCAATTTAGAGACTTAAGAGCGGAAGAAAAGATGGGAAAATTCCACCATCTTCCAAAAAGAGATGTGGCAATCTTAAAGAGAAAATTAGCCACCTTGCAAAGATATCTCGGCGGGATTAAATATATGACGAGGTTGCCTGACATTGTGATCGTCCTTGATCAGCAAAAAGAGTATATAGCTCTTCGGGAATGTGCCATTTTGGGGATTCCTACTATTTCTTTAGTGGATACAAATTGTGACCCAGATCTCGCGAATATATCGATTCCTGCCAACGATGACACTATGACTTCAATTCGATTGATTCTTAACAAATTAGTATTTGCAATTTGTGAGGGCCGTTCTCTCTATATAAGAAATCGTTGATTAAGAAGAATAGTTAATTCTTAAGCAACGAATAGTTAATTCTTAAGCAACTAAGTAGATTTATGGGATCAGTTACTATTCTTTATTTGTTTTGCATAGATAAAAGAAGGGGAATATTGATATATATTAGAGGGTATTGATATATATTATCATTTGATGTGATTTCTTGGTATCCTAAATATAAAATTATAAGATTAATACTTCAGCTAAGTTGAGAAAGAGATGGTTGAATCAAAAGAATTCCTTTTTTGAAGTTCAATTTTTATCAGAGGACAATATGAATATTACACCATGTTCCATTAAAACACTCAAGGGGTTGTATGATATATCAGGCGTAGAAGTAGGCCAACACTTCTATTGGCAAATAGGAGGTTTCCAAATTCATGCCCAAGTACTCATCACTTCTTGGGTCGTAATTACTATCTTGCTAGGTTCAGTTATCATAGCTGTTCGGAATCCACAAACCATCCCAACCGACGGTCAGAATTTCTTCGAATATGTCCTTGAGTTTATTCGAGATTTAAGCAAAACTCAGATTGGAGAAGAATATGGTCCCTGGGTTCCCTTTATTGGAACTATGTTCCTTTTTATTTTTGTTTCGAATTGGTCGGGTGCTCTTTTACCTTGGAAAATTATAGAGTTACCCCACGGGGAATTAGCAGCGCCCACGAATGATATAAATACTACTGTTGCTTTAGCTTTACTCACATCAGCGGCATATTTTTATGCGGGTCTTAGCAAAAAAGGATTAAGTTATTTCGAGAAATATATTAAACCAACCCCAATCCTTTTACCAATTAACATCCTAGAAGATTTCACAAAACCATTATCGCTTAGTTTTCGACTTTTCGGAAATATATTGGCGGATGAATTAGTCGTTGTTGTTCTTGTTTCTTTAGTCCCCTTAGTAGTCCCTATACCGGTCATGTTTCTTGGATTATTTACAAGTGGTATTCAAGCTCTTATTTTTGCAACGTTAGCCGCAGCCTATATAGGTGAATCCATGGAAGGTCATCATTGAATTGACTCATTTTCGAAATAGTCTTTTTTTTTTTCTTTATTTCTAAGTTAGATTCATTATCTAATCCGATCTATAGAATTCCCCTCTATATGGAATTGGATTCCATATCCAGTTCTATGCAGCATTCCATATCCAGTTCTATGCAGCATATTGTTATCAATTGTATACCTTAATTTGATTCCTATTGGATTTGGATTAGTTCGATTTCAATAGGGGTTCTTGTCTTTTATTATGGATTAGATGAAGGGGAAAAATGGGAACTCAAGGATATCGAAGAGTAAAAAAAAAGGATGGAATGAAAGGGTCGTTGGTTGGAAAGAAAGAGAAATAAATAGAATAATGAAAATCATATGGATTTACACAAATCTCTAATGATTAGAAACTAAAAACGAGATCTGGAAATAGTTCGGACGATTTAGATTATCATTTCAATAGAGCTTACAAGTGAAAAGTAATAATTTCTTGGTTGATTGTATCCTTAACCATTTCTTTTTTTTTTTTTGACACGAGGAACTCACCATGAATCCACTAATTGCTGCTGCTTCCGTTATTGCTGCTGGATTGGCCGTAGGGCTTGCTTCTATTGGGCCTGGAGTTGGTCAAGGTACTGCTGCAGGACAAGCTGTAGAAGGTATTGCGAGACAGCCAGAAGCAGAAGGGAAAATACGAGGTACTTTATTGCTTAGTCTAGCTTTTATGGAAGCTTTAACAATTTATGGACTGGTTGTGGCACTAGCGCTCTTATTTGCGAACCCTTTTGTTTAATCCTAAAAAAGAAAATGAGTCCTTTAGATTAGATACTTTTTTCTTTTTTTAGTAAATTGGTATTTGCTTCTGTAATTCCAAGTATATCAATACTTTACTTTTATTTATTATATTATTCCAGGAATTTTTTATTTATCGGGACAGACAATACCCCGGGAAGGGTTGATTTGAGCATGATCAATTTAGGTAGAAGATATGCTCGCCCTCTTCCTTCCCGTCCTTAGTTTAGGATAGTGGAAAGTCTTTTTCCGTTTATTTTAGGAATTTTGGGAACATTTTAACAAAGGAGATCTTTCACAAGTCAAACGCGACCTAAGACTTAATCTAAAAGATTGAATCTATTTGCATTAAAAAAATTGCATTAAAAAAAGCGATAAAAAAGGGGCGAGCGAAGTAAGTGATCGAAAAACTTTCTTCTTTGTTCGTCCTATCTATAAGAGGAGAGCATA